TTGGTATAGGTTTTGCCATATTTTAGCATCTCATAAATATGAGTCAGAGATATATGGATATATCCATTTCATGTTAAAACAGATCTTTTATTTTTATTTGTACATTTGGGGTCCTTTAGAGAGTTCCTTTTAGAAAAATTATCCTTGTCTTTGTTTATGTCTTGGGTTGGAACAGATTACGATAATTCGTCCCCGCCTACGGATCAGTCGACATTTTTCACAAATTTTACGAACAGAGGCCCTGATTTTCATATTTTGCATTCCTTAACTTAAACTTAATTCCTAATCGACTTCGTGGAAGAAAATAAGTTTCTTGAAATTTCATTTAAAATCTCGACTTGTATCTCCCCAAAAGTAATCTTAAATCACCTAATCGTTCGAGTTCGAATCTTTGTTGCGGAGTCTAAAAATTATACGCCCTCGAGTTGAATCATAACGACTTACCTCAATTTTGACTCTATCTCCTGGTAGTATCCGTATAAAACTACGTCGGATCCTTCCTGAAACATAACCTAGAATCAGATCTTCATTATCTAAACGAACCCGGAACATACCGTTGGGAAGTGATTCAGTAATTAAACCTTCATGAACCCATTTTTGTTCCTTCATTCCAGGTAAAACCCCCTTGAAATATCAACTAATGGAGGAGGAGTGATATTAGATAACTCTTTATCTTTTTTTTTTTCACAAATAATCAATTTCATATCTAATTTTGATAGTCGAAGGATTACCATATATAACACAAGATTTCTCCCCCGATTCCTTCTAATCGAGCTTCTCGGTCTGTCATTATACCTCGAGAAGTAGAAATAATTACAATCCCTATACCACCTAAAATTCTAGGAATTCTTTGATAGTTAGAATAGATTCGTAGACCAGGTCGACTTATCCGTTTTAAATTTAAAATAGTTTGAGATGGCCCCTTTCTTCTATGTTGTAGGGTTAAAACCAAAAAATCTTTGTTGTTTTCCCGATGTTTTCTCACGTTTTCTATAAAACCTTCTCTTAAAAGTATTTTTACAATGCTTTCAGTGATGCTAGTAGATGATATTCGAACCGTTACTTTTCTATGCATGTCAGCATTTCGTATAGAGGTTATTATGTCAGCAATAGTGTCCCTACCCATAATGAACTAAAATTTGTGGTTCCTCAAAATTTTGATATAATAAACATGATATTTTTTGTTATGAAGTAACATTATTAAAGGTATATACGTGAGACACAATCTATTAATCATTCAAAATACTCTACTATACCTTATAACTCTATATGATGATGATGTTCTTATCTTATAATACTTCAGGGGCTAATGACACTATTTTAGTAAAATTTAACTTTCTTAATTCTCGGGCGATCGCACCAAAAACCCGAGTTCCTTTTGGATTTCCTTCTTCATCAATGACAACTGCAGCATTGTCATCATATCGTATTATCATACCATTATCGCGTTTGAGTTCTTTACAAGTACGTACAATTACAGCTCTGATCACTTCCGATCTTTTTAGGGGCATATTTGGTACTGCTTCTTTGATCACAGCAACAATAACATCACCAATATGAGCATATCGGCGATTACTAGCTCCTAGTATTCGAATACACATCAATTCTCGGGCCCCGCTGTTATCTGCTACATTCAAATAGGTCTGGGGTTGAATCATATCATTTTTTTTTATCTGTTCTTTCAATGCAAAACAAAAGGGGCTAAAAAAAAAAAATAAATCTGCAATTGCTTTTTTATTCCAAGAACTCTTTCTTTTGGTTATACGTTTCTATCACGAAATAATGAATTGAGTTCGTATAGGCATTTTGGATGCCGCTATTGAAATAGCCTTTCGAGCTATATTTTCTGCTACTCCACCCATTTCATAAAGTATTCTACCTGGTTTAACAACAGCTACCCAATATTCGGGAGATCCTTTACCCGACCCCATACGTGTTTCCGCAGGTCTTACTGTAACGGGTTTGTCTGGAAATATACGTACCCATATTTTTCCACCACGGCGGGCATTTCGTGTCATTGCTCGTCGCCCTGCTTCTATTTGTCTAGATGTGATCCAAGCGGGTTCAAGTGCCTGAAGAGCATATCGACCGAAACAAATAGAATTACCTCGATACGATATTCCCCTCATTCTTCCTCTATGTTGTTTACGGAATCTGGTTCTTTTGGGGTTATAGTTGATGGTTGTTTCGCAATGCCATCTCTACTACAGAACTGGACATGAAAGTTTCTTCTCATCCAGCTCCTCGCGAATCAAAACAATTGAAAAAAAAGTCGCGGGCGAATATTTACTCTTTTATCTTTTAATAGCTAGTTCAGTTGTAGGGTTAGCCCACGATCGCTCAGACTAAATGAAATTATTCTCTGGTTCGTTCCGCCATCCCACCTGATGAATCATTAGGATTCATTTTCAATAAAATCTTCAGCATTCACAGGTTCCGTCGTTCCCATCGCTTCTCGATTAATGCTTAGGTCTGAATTATACAACGGAGCCTCTCATTT